TTTTCTATTTGGAATTGTCTTAGGTCTAATTCCTATTACTTTGGCTGGATTATTCGTAACCGCATATTTACAATACAGGCGTGGTGATCAGTTGGACCTTTGATTAATATTAATTCACATCTCTTTTTTTAACTGACCTCCTCCTTTCTTTAATTTCATTTTTTTGGGGGGGGTCAAAGGTCAAATTCAGATTGCTGTATTTCAGTTCAGTGGAATTTTGATCTAACAAGACAAGAGCAGAATCACGCTCTGTAGGATTTGAACCTACGACATTGGGTTTTGGAGACCCACGTTCTACCGAACTGAACTAAGAGCGCTTTCTTACCACAACGGAAAAGACTGTAAAGAAGGGGATTCTTTTTTTTATATAGTATAGAACCCCCCAAAAAATTTCAACCCCAATAAATACTTCTTGCATATGTATACTATCATAAAATTGAAAATTATGTATGTCAAAATTGAATCGCTCTAAAATTTATCTCTGGTTACTGCTTCGAGGAGCAATAATAGGTAGGGATGACAGGATTTGAACCCGTGACATTTTGTACCCAAAACAAACGCGCTACCAAGCTGCGCTACATCCCTTTCAACTGGTCTACAGTATCATTGTAGAAAATCCCCGTCTTGTTTTCCACATCCTTATTTTATTTCCATTTCCTTCCTTTCTATGCAAAATGTATCTTGCCATTTCTTCCTCTTGGTCTCATATCATATATCATATAACATATAATAATAAATTAATATTTTTCTCGGGAATTCTCCGGCGCAAAGGGACCCTTTTTTTGCTTTAAGAAAAAAAAATCTTCTCTACCAAATCATTGCACATGTCAAATTCCACACACAAATACAAGTGGTCTTTAACTACATATACATCTCTTACCATAATGTATTACAATATGGAATATAAAAAAAAGAAGGAGGATTCTCAATGCGAGATTTTAAAACATATCTTTCCGTGGCACCGGTACTAAGTACTCTCTGGTTCGGGTCTTTAGCAGGTTTATTGATAGAAATCAATCGTTTCTTTCCAGATGCGTTGACATTTCCTTTTTTTTCATTCTAGTTATTGATATGGAAAGGGGTGAAGAAGATTAGAGATAGAGTCAAATATTTGTGACTAATCTCTCTTTTTAGATAGATTGAATACGGGGGTAAAGAGAAAGAAAAAAGTGGATTCAACCTCAGTTAAATTCGGGTTAAGGCTCCAATTAAATTAAGAATCAAATTAATAATAGAGTTAAAAGAAAACAAAAGGGAAATGTGACTAGAATAAGAGTATCATGCAATACAAGATACTTAAATAAAATACTGTACTGCGATTAGAAATCGCTTTCGAAACTGTTGTATTACTTATTATTTACTATATTAATTGCAACAAAATCTTTATTTCATAATTTGATTTTGAGTTGTTAGCCACTTCTATTTTTTCGTCCCTTTTCCTTTCTTCTTATTTGCGTCGGATCGGAAAATAGAAACGTTGGGTGAATCAAAAACCCAAAGGAGGTTCATGGCCAAGGGTAAAGACGTTCGAGTAAGGGTTATTTTGGAATGTACCGGTTGTGTTCGAAACGGTGTTAATAAGGAATCAACGGGTATTTCCAGATATATTACTCAAAAGAATCGACACAATACACCTAGTCGGTTGGAATTGAGAAAATTCTGTCCGTATTGTTTCAAACATACAATTCATGGGGAGATAAAGAAATAGATATAGATCGAACCGAGTGCTTGGGTGTCACCCTTTCAAGGAACATGAAAAAAATTTAGATATATATTTCTATTATTTCATATATTGAAATAAAAACAACTAAATAAATATAGACAAACCCAATCCTATGAATTTTTTCTATAATTTTTTTTTTATTTGATCGAAATAGTATTTTAGGGATAAGGAATAAACAAATTATGGATAAATCCAAGCGACTCTTTCTTAAATCCAAGCGATCTTTTCGTAGGCGTTTGCCCCCGATCCAATCGGGGGATCGAATTGATTATAGAAACATGAGTTTAATTAGTCGATTTATTAGTGAACAAGGAAAAATATTATCTAGACGGGTGAATAGATTAACCTTAAAAGAACAACGATTAATTACTATTGCTATAAAACAAGCTCGTATTTTATCTTCGTTACCTTTTCTTAATAATGAGAAACAATTTGAAAGAAGGGAGTCAACCACCAGAACTCCAGGTTTTAGGAACAGAAAAAAATAGGCTTACTTTTCAATTGAATCGAAATTCCAATCCGAACTCAAAAACAGATGGACGTTTTGTTCAAAAAATCCGAGAATAATTCGTGTCGTAAGAAAAAAAAAGAATCGGGGAAGAGGAATAAATTTTTTTATCGGGCGTGTTCGCTCATTTTGACGACTTTATCATATTATCAGATTTTATCATACTAATTTCTACTCTACCTTCCCGGAGTTTATTCTCCAGAGAATTCCATTTCAAAAAGTTTGGCGGATTCCTTCCAATCCCATTATTTTATGATCTGGTTGGAAATCATATAAAGACAATTCCTATTTGATATAGCTATTTGTGCAAGGATTTTACGATTAAGAAGCAACTGCCCCTTATACAGATTGTGTATTAATCTACTATAAATATAGGATGCCCCCGCCCCGCGAATTACTGCATTTATTCGAGTGATCCACAAACGACGAAAATCCCTTTTTTTCCTATCTCTATCACGATGCGCCGAAACCAAAGCTCTTATTTTCTGTTGAATAATTGTTCGAGTAAGTCTTGAATGAGCCCCGCGAAAACTTGATGCAAATAAACGCATTTTTGTTCTACGTCTCCGAGCTATATATCCTCGTCTAATTCTGGTCATTGAGTAAATGAAACTTTAATGAATAACTAATTGATTTCCTTTCTTTCAGTTATTCTTTTCCCCCTTCCTAGTCTATTAATAACAAAACTGATTCTTCCAATTTATAAAATAAAAATTCCAATGGCTTTTGCTACTATAACCTTCCCTACCACGCTTTTTTCTTTTTTTCTAGGCATTGGAAAAATAAAAATAGAAATAGCTAAAGAAATCGTGGGTTCCATCGTCTCTATGGTTACTTCTTAAACGGTGAGGTCTTCTCTATACACCGGAGCCCTTTCCTTCATTTTATTGGTAACTTGTACAGTTACCACTCTTTGGCTCTACCCATGAATTTTCCAGTAATGGGTCTTTCATAACGAGATATCCCTTATACAGTAACGGTATTTAATTATGAAGATTGGTTGGGTAGCTGACCTTGTGAGTCCGTTCTTCTAAACATAATATTTCTACTTTTTTAAATTTTAAATAGGATTTCCCCCGCTTAATGGATAACTATTTGTTACCAATGGGGAATTCTTTCTCATCTTAAATTGAAAATGCAGGTGATTTAATTTGCACCAATTGAAACCATAAATTTCATACACAATAGAAAGATATGATAGATCCATCTTTTTTAGATAGTGAATGGAGTTCTTCCATTCTATCCGATTCACCGGTACCGATCATTGATACTGGAAAAATTGTTTTTTCTTTTGTTTTGTCTCAGCCCATGATTTAAACGAGTCGCACATACACCCTCGTACATGTTCCTCGACGCTGAGGGCATCCCCCAAGAGCGGGGGATTTCGTGACGTTTCTGATTGGCTGTCTTGGGTTTCTAATAAGTTGTTTAATAGTTGGCATGCTGAATTATACATTATGGGCTGGTTTAGATTGATCCTAACCGGATGATTATGAATTTATTTGATTTCAATATATTAATAGAATATTAAACCCTTAATTAAGAAGTAAGAAGATAAAATCTTAAATCGTATATTTGCACGAAATCACTGCTATTTTTATCCAACCGCTACAAAATCAACAATTCCATGAGCTTGGGCTTCTGTTGCTGACATAAAAGTATCCCTTTCCATGTCTTCGGATACAGCCCATAAGGGCTTGCCTGTTCTTTGTACATAAACCCTTGTAAGGATTTCGCGCAGTTTCAGTAGTTCTTCCGCTTCCAGGATAAGTTCGGACGTTTGTGCCTCATAAAAACCGGCAGCAGGTTGATGGATCATTACCCTGAGCATATAATATAACACAATCAAAGGTTCCTGTATCTCGCACGAGGAGGCAAGGCGAAGAGATAAAGAATAAAATAAGAAAAAGATAGAATTGAACAACCGTACGGGCATTTTTTTCACATTGCATACGGCTCCACAATGGAATTTTTTTACCTTTCATCGAAGAAAGAGAAAATGTGGGATCTATTATACCCAGATCGGTAAATGATCCAATTACCACCCTTCTTTTTTTTTCGGAGGAGTTCAAAAATACTATGATGGCCCCGTTGCTTTAATATATTTATTTCGTCTGTAATTCAGCAATCCCAAAGTTTCTTTTTTTTTTTATTTTCATACTCTTTCATAACATAAATGTTGTTAATAACCTGCCGGTGTGAAAAAAGTTTGTGACGCTGAAATCGACCTACGATAGGTAAGATAAAATCGGAAATACGCTTCCTTTATCTCATACTACTCTTTCGATACATAATCTAATATTTTGAAAAACAATAAAAAATTTGCATATCGAATTCGAAGTGCCATGCTAATATTACTTAATATTAATAATTCATATGGCGAAGGCATAGTCTTCTTTTTTCTCTTAAATAAAAAACCCATTGGCGCCAAGCGTGAGGGAATGCTAGACGTTTGGTAATTGCTCCTCCGACCAGGATAAAAGACCCCATTGAGGCGGCTAATCCCATGCATATTGTCTGTATATCTGGTCGCACAAATTGCATAGTATCATAAATGGCTATTCCAGGTATTACCCATCCGCCGGGAGAGTTTATAAGCAAATACAGATCCTTGGTATCACTCTCCGAACTGAGATATACAAAAAGACCAATAAGTTGATTCGAAACATTGCTATCAATCGCTTGGCCTAAAAAAATTAATCTTTCTCGATAAAGTCGGTTGATTCGGATAAAATTGTATCCCTTAGGAGCCGTACGGGCACCTTTTGATGCATACGGTTCAACAAAACGAAAACTTGCGAAAAAAAAAATCAATGTGTAACTTCCAGCCCTCTTTCTTTTTTTATAGCGGACTCCTTCTAATGAAGGAAGGGGCTTCTCTTTCGTTTTTGAAGAACGATGCGTTTGGCCGGTTTTCCTATAATATTAGAATATAAAAAAAGTTTTATCGCACTAACCTTTCATTGATGTATTTTTTCATCGAGATCCAATCCAAAAATCACGATGCTATTTTCTTGTTCCTGAATGGGCTTCTTCCATTTTTTTAGGTTTATGCTCTACTCCGAGTAAGGATCCGCCCGATTTTGATTTGCACATATAGGACAAATGACCCCAATACCACGTCTTTGTTTTTTTTTTTTTTCATTTTTTCTCAATTTTGCAATTAATTTCTTTTATGTCTTCCGCCAAATATTCGACGTATCCATTCTATTTATTATTCGATTGATTAACTGTTTGGGATCAGTGCTATTTAATAATTTCTTTCTAAATAGAACTAAATAGAATTGTTTATGATATCTATAAGTCCTAATAATAGATATATTACCAATTGGGTTTTTCTAAACGGAGCCTGGATACTTAATTTTATTGGTCCAGCCAAGTCGACCATAAATTATTTGAATTGCTAATATTAATCTGGATACCTCTTCACAAAACGGATCTAATTGCATTTCATTGCACTTCACGTTACAAATTTTTGATGATTCAATCGCTTTTTTTGGGGGCGAAAGAGAGGATATCTCGACCGGGGGAGAGAATGGGGAAATCCCATATGACCCAATATATCTGACAGGGCGCACTATATGTCAATCCAAGTTGGATTTCGCTCTCCGGGAGTTCGAAAAGGAACTTTTGGAACACCAATAGGCATAAACTGAAAGAAAAAAGAATTAAGTACTCTATTTCACTTTGATGTGGAAACGTAATAATGGTTTTATTATTTTAATAATATTAGCTTTATCGTCATATTTTCTACATAGATAGAATAAGTTCATAAAAGAAAGGAAAACAAAGAAAATTTTTACGAATAGGTACTTTGAATGATGACTAAATATGGATGCATGCGCTCTTCGAAAAGGGAATAAACCCCCATTGCGTATTGGTACTTATCGAGTATAGAATAGATCTGCTTCTCTTTTTTCCTATGAACCAAATTGTGAACCAAATTGTTCCATTTTTACTAAAAGAATAGAACAAATAGTAACCCTTTTTCCGAGATAATCCACTGAAAAAATGAAAAAAAAAAAAAGGGGTCCATAGCATAGTTTTTTCAATGCAATAAAGTTACATAGTGTCTATTTTTTGTTGATAAAGGGGTATTACCATGGGTTTGCCTTGGTATCGTGTTCATACTGTCGTATTGAATGATCCCGGTCGTTTGCTTTCTGTTCATATAATGCATACAGCTCTGGTTGCTGGTTGGGCCGGTTCAATGGCTCTATATGAATTAGCAGTTTTTGATCCCTCCGACCCTGTTCTCGATCCAATGTGGAGACAAGGTATGTTCGTTATACCCTTCATGACTCGTTTAGGAATAACCAATTCATGGGGCGGGTGGAGTATTACAGGAGGGACGATAACGAATCCGGGGGTTTGGAGTTACGAAGGTGTAGCCGGGGCGCATATTGTGTTCTCTGGCTTGTGCTTCTTGGCAGCTATCTGGCATTGGGTGTATTGGGATCTAGAAATATTTGGTGATGAACGCACAGGAAAACCTTCTTTGGATTTGCCTAAGATCTTTGGAATTCATTTATTTCTCTCAGGAGTGGCTTGCTTTGGCTTTGGCGCATTTCATGTAACAGGATTGTATGGTCCTGGAATATGGGTGTCCGACCCATATGGACTAACTGGAAAGGTACAATCTGTAAATCCCGCGTGGGGTGTGGAAGGTTTTGATCCCTTTGTTCCAGGAGGAATAGCCTCTCATCATATTGCAGCAGGGACATTGGGCATATTAGCAGGCTTATTCCATCTTAGTGTCCGCCCGCCCCAACGTCTATATAAAGGATTACGTATGGGCAATATTGAAACCGTTCTTTCCAGCAGTATCGCTGCTGTCTTTTTTGCAGCTTTTGTTGTTGCTGGAACTATGTGGTATGGTTCAGCAACCACTCCTATCGAATTATTTGGTCCCACCCGTTATCAATGGGATCAGGGATACTTTCAGCAAGAAATATATCGAAGAGTTAGCGCTGGACTAGCCGAAAATCAAAGTTTATCAGAGGCTTGGTCTAAAATTCCTGAAAAATTAACTTTTTATGATTACATCGGAAATAATCCAGCGAAAGGGGGATTATTCAGAGCGGGTTCAATGGATAACGGAGATGGAATAGCTGTCGGGTGGTTAGGACATCCTATCTTTAGAGATAAAGAAGGGCGTGAACTTTTTGTACGTCGCATGCCTACTTTTTTTGAAACATTTCCAGTTGTTTTGGTAGACGGAGATGGAATTGTTAGAGCCGATGTTCCCTTTAGAAGGGCAGAATCGAAGTATAGTGTCGAACAAGTAGGCGTAACCGTTGAGTTCTATGGTGGCGAACTGAACGGAGTGAGTTATAGTGATCCTGCGACTGTGAAAAAATATGCTAGACGTGCCCAATTGGGTGAAATTTTTGAATTAGATCGTGCTACTTTGAAATCCGATGGTGTTTTTCGTAGCAGTCCAAGAGGTTGGTTTACTTTTGGACATGCTTCCTTTGCTCTGCTCTTCTTCTTCGGGCACATTTGGCATGGTGCTAGAACCTTATTCAGAGATGTTTTTGCTGGTATTGACCCAGATTTGGATGCTCAAGTGGAATTTGGAGCATTCCAAAAACTTGGAGATCCAACTACAAGAAGACAAGTAGTCTGATGCAGCGTTGCTCTGTTATTTTTCGCTTCTCACTTCTATTTTCTCTTTGTGATTTTACATAGGATACTGAAAAAGTCTGGATTTAAATCTCTGCCCTTTCGCCTTTTCTTTGATTTTTTTTTTCTTTATTTTTCTTTAATCGGGGAGATAATCCCCAATAAACAGGTATGGAAGCTATAATTGTAAACCGCGATCAAATTTATGGAAGCATTGGTTTATACATTCCTCTTAGTCTCGACTCTAGGGATCATTTTTTTCGCTATCTTTTTTCGCGAACCACCTAAAGTTCCAACTAAAAAATGAAATGATTTTTCATTATCTGAATTGAAGTAATGAGCCTCCCAATATTGGGAGGCTCATTACTTCAACTAGTCCCCGTGCTCTTCGAACGGGTCTCTTAGTTGTTGAGAGGGTTGCCCAAAAGCAGTATATAAGGCGTACCCAGTAAAACTTACAAGTAATCCAGATATAGAGATGGCGACTAGGGTTGCTGTTTCCATTATTATATAATTTCAAGACCACAATGGATCTATGATAAGATTGTTTATTTACAACGGAATGGTATACAAAGTCAACAGATCTCAATGAATACAAAATAGGATTTATGGCTGCACAAACTGTTGAGGGTAGTTCTAGATCTGGTCCAAGACGGACGTCTGTAGGGGCTTTATTGAAACCATTGAATTCGGAATATGGTAAAGTAGCTCCTGGATGGGGAACTACTCCTTTGATGGGTGTCGCAATGGCTCTATTTGCGGTATTCCTATCTATTATTTTGGAGATTTATAATTCTTCCGTTTTACTGGACGGAATTTCACTGAATTAGATTTATAAGAACACTAGCTTTTAAATAAAAATACAAAAAACGATGCATTTAGGCCTCGGCTTTTTATTTTAGCTTATTCTTTTTTGGTAGTTCGACCGCGAAATTTTTGTGTTTCTGTATTTCCGGAATATGAGTGTGTGACTTGTTAGAATGGATCCTATTGAGAGTACAGAGAGTGGGTCTGTCGTCTTGATAGAGATGGTTTTACCCCGTCGGATATTCATTCTAGTATCTGGAGCACGGAATATATCACGAAGTATTTGAACTATGATTCATACTTAATATTCAGACCTCGTGGCCGGATTCCTCAAATTTTTCCAAAGAAAAAAGTTTTCAATTGAAAGAGTTTTCTTCTTTCAAATTCCCATTTCTGCTTTGATTTGGCTCAAAGAACGAACTTTTCTTTCTAGTTTTAGTCATTATATCTATTCCACTCGTTGAATAAACGATGATCCAACGGTTCTTACTCAGGGAATCCTTGACTTAGCTTGAAGGTTTTATTGAATCATCGTGGTTCTAGTATGAATTTAAGGTTTCAATTGATTCCTAGGGTCTTAACAAGAAAATTCCTATCAATAATAAAGAAAACAAAAGGAAAGCTACATTCCATACAAATTCAAATAACAAATGAAAGAAAAAAAATAGGGAAATAGAAGATTCAAGAGGCCTGGAACGATCAACAGAAAGACAAGTGAGCCTACTTGATTTTTTGACATTCTAATTATAACAAAAAAAAAGAGCTTTCTTACTTTTACTCTTTCATATTCATATTTTTAGCGAAAATGGAATCAAAAGATTAAGAAGTTTCCAATTTTCTATTCCATACCTCTTTTAACCAGTTTTTGGGTTTTTTTGTTTGAGCTGTACGAGATGAAATTCTCATATACGGTTCTCAGAGGGGGAGTCCCCTTGGTTTACCTATCTCAATAAAGTCTACGATTGGTTCGAAGAGCGTCTCGAGATTCAGGCGATTGCAGATGATATAACTAGTAAATACGTTCCTCCTCATGTCAACATATTTTATTGTCTAGGAGGAATTACGCTTACTTGTTTTTTAGTACAAGTCGCTACAGGGTTTGCTATGACTTTTTACTACCGTCCGACCGTTACGGAGGCTTTTGCTTCTGTTCAATACATAATGACGGAAGCTAACTTTGGTTGGTTAATCCGATCAGTTCATCGATGGTCAGCAAGTATGATGGTCCTAATGATAATCCTGCACGTATTTCGTGTGTATCTCACTGGTGGTTTTAAAAAACCTCGCGAATTAACTTGGGTTACAGGTGTGGTTCTGGCTGTATTGACCGCATCCTT